ATAAAATATCCAAATCGACGCCATTAAAAGAAATTCCTATGAATCCAACAAAGAAAGTAAAGAAGACTAATATAAGGATAGGAAATAATATAGTATTATCCGATTCATAAGGATACGCAAAAGTTTTCTTCTTGCCAAAACGAGACATAGTAAGAAAAGGTTGGCTTCTAGTTCTTGCATTCTCATCAATTCGATCTATCTTCTGTGAAAAAAAATAAGCACTTTTCTTTTTCGTCATTATTAATAAAGTTAACAAATGAAAGTTTTTGTTATTGACTTTAAAACCTTCTTTACCCCATAGAGATATTGAATAGAGGGAAGTCTTTTTTTTTCCACTGAAATTTTGAAAATGAGCATTTAAATGCCCTTCAAAAGTAAGTAAATAGATCCGAAACATATAAAATGCGGTTAATCCCGCCGTAGACCAAGCTATTATTGCAAAAATTGCTGAATATAACCAACTATCATTAAGAATTTGATCTTTGGACCAAAAACAAGCAAGAGGTGGAATGCCACAAAGAGAAAGTGTGCCTAATAAAAACGCACTTTTGGTAATTGGTACATGTTTTTTTAAACCTCCCATAAAAACCATATTTTGACTTTTAGTCGGAGAATAACCAACAATAGTTTGCATTGAATGAATAACAGAACCCGATCCCAAAAACAATAATGCTTTCGAATAAGCATGAGTAATCAAATGAAATAAAGCACTTCGAGAAGACCCCATACCTAGAGCTAACATCATATAACCCAATTGAGACATGGTGGAATAGGCTAAACCCCTCTTAATGTCTTTTTGAGCAAGAGCTAAAGTAGCTCCAAAAAATAGTGTTATTATCCCTATTAAAGAAATTAAATTCATTATTTGAGGTATAATAACGAAAAGAGGTAAAAGTCGAGTTACAAGGAAAATTCCCGCGGCTACCATAGTAGCGGCATGGATAAGAGCCGAAATAGGAGTCGGCCCTTCCATTGCATCTGGTAACCATACATGAAGGGGGAATTGTGCAGATTTCGAAACAGCACCAGAAAAGAATAAAACAGCGCACCACGTAACAAATAAAAAATTTAACTGATTATGAAAAATCAAGTTATTGAATATTTGAAATAAATCCCGAAATTCAAAACTCCCTGTTATCCAATAAAAACCCAAAATTCCCAATAATAAACCAAAATCCCCAACACGATTAGTTACAAACGCTTTTTGACAAGCATTTGCTGCAACAGGACGTGTGAACCAAAATCCTATTAATAGATATGAACACATTCCTACTAATTCCCAAAAAATATAAATTTGTATCAAATTGGAACTAGTAACTAATCCCAACATGGCAGTACTGAAAAAACTCATATAAGCAAAAAATCTCAAATATCCACGATCATGAAACATATAATTATCACTATAAATAAGAACCAAAATTCCAACAGTAGTGATTAATATTGACATAATAGAAGTAAGCGGATCGATTAAGTAGCCAAATTCTAAAGAAAAATCATTATTGAGAATCCAAGCCCAGACATATTGATAGGTAGCACGGCTATTTAGTTGCTGAATCGATAAATTGATCGAAAAAATCATGACTATACTTAATACTAAAACACTTTGAAAAGCCCACATACGACGAAGACTTTTTGTTGCCGACGGAAAAAGAAGAAGTCCCACCCCGATTAATATAGGAACTGAAAGTGGAAGGAAAGGTATTATCCATGCATATTGATATGTTTGTTCCATAAAAAAAGTTTTTTAGTCTGAATTAATTGCTTCTGATTAACTGGACCCCACCCCTTATCAAAAGGGATCAATAAAAAAAATCAAAATATGCACTAACTTAAAAAAATTTAACGTAAATAAAAATTGAGCATTTGATATTCGTACTTATTCTGTATCTGAGTTTTTCGAAATAGTTCAAATATTCAACTCAAGAAGTTAGACGTGGTCAAATAATATGACCACGTTCTGTAAAAAAAAATACTTCTTTTTTTTTAATATATTTGTATTTTGAAAATATACAAATTTAGGAAGAGATCCAAAATAAAAATAGAAATTTTTCTAACAATGGTTTTTTTTATAGCAAGCATCAGGAATTACACTCAAAAGTACTTGATTCTGATATAAATCGTGGAATTCACTAATGTCATCGGCTTAATAACTCGTCGTTTTTTTAGTTAGTTTCGTTTTAGTTAGTTTATTTCAACTTATTAACTAATTCCTTATGAGATTGATTATGATTCTTTTTTTTGTTTATAAAAAAATATTTTTGTTATTAGAAACCGTTAGAATATCTGAGTGTATATATAAAACTTAATGGTTTATTTGAAACTTGATTTTTTATTAATTGAGAAAATTTTCTTTAGTGAGAAAGGATAAAAAGATGTATCCGGTAACAGAACAGAGAAATTACTAATCTCATTCGAATTTCAAAAATTTTAGACGGATTCGTTGGACTAGTTACTCGAAAAAAGATTCCATTTGGTATTAGATAAAAGTTGTCTTTTGAAATACTTCCTTCGATTTTATTACATGGAAATGCAGTGTCGAATGACAAAAAGCACTGGAGATAGATCTTTTAGATTCTTTTTTTTAGTTCCACGAATTAGATTTATATATCATAGCTGATTATAGAAATATCTGAGAAAAAACGAAAAATAAAAGTACTACTAATCCATAACAACTTATTTGTTCTTAGAAGCCTTCTAGAGTATAAAAAACCTTTTTGAACAAAAAATTTGTAGGAATCTTGTAGAGAAGTTTCATATATTTAGATTTATTTGTGATGATAAGGACTAAAAGAATAACTAGATAATGAATAGTAATTAAGGATTCTTTTGAACAATAGATGTCTTTCACATCCAACTATAACAATGAGTAACCTCTTCATTTTGAAATGGCAGTTCCAAAAAAACGCACTTCTAGATCAAAAAAGCGTATTCGTCAAAATATTTGGAAAAGGAAGGGATATTCATTGGCGTTAAAAGCTTTGTCATTAGGAAAATCTCTTTCTACCGGCAAATCAAAAAGTTTTTTTATGCGACGAGAAAATAAGTCCTAAAATGTTGTAAGACTCGGAATCTATTTGACGTTAAAATTGGCTCATTTCAGTCTTACTATCAAATTCTCAATTACAACTCTCTATTAGTTTGAACTAATCAATATGAAATAGACTCCGTTTTGTGATGTTCATATGTAAAAATGGAACATTAAGAATTTGAAAATTTCGCAAATTCTAAGAAAAAATACAATAAGAAAAACCAAGGTTTTACCTTTTTTTAGGACTCTATTTTTCATTTTGTTGGTGGGGAGTCTTATTTTCCCCATCGACCTTTTTGTTATAATTCAAATGCTAATAATATGTTTTCTTTATCTATATATCTAAAGAATATCGAGAGAAGATCAGAAATAAGATCTTTAGTTCAAATTAACGAGAGAAACTCATTGATTCAATTTTGAAAACTTGTCTAACTTTCTGACTTCGTCTTTCTCGGAATGACTATAGAGTTCGCAGATATTTTTTGATTTCAGCCCAACCAATAAAAGACGAAAACTCTCTGGATATTATATACAAACAATGTCTTACTTTAGAAAAATCCAAAAAAGGTTTTGTTTATGTTCCGCGAGAAAATTCATTTGGTTGTTTTAAATTTCTGAAATAAGTTAAATGGGAACTAATTGTTATGAATTTGAATTGTTATTCAAAAATTTTTTCAGTGAAGTGACACTGTCAATCTTGACGATTCAATATAAATAGCCTATTATGGGTTCGAACAAGCCGCTATGGTGAAATCGGTAGACACGCTGCTCTTAGGAAGCAGTGCTAGAGCATCTCGGTTCGAGTCCGAGTGGCGGCATGCCGTCTTCGAAACACCAAACAATAGATCTTATAATGAAAAATGAATTAAATTCCCGCTTTTCATTTATACTTAAATTAAGGGATTACTCTTTTTTTTTTATGATATTTTCAACCTTAGAGCATATATTAAATCATATTTCCTTTTCAATTGTTTCAATTGTCATTTCAATTTGGTTTTTCAACCTATTGGTCACTGAACTCATAAAACCATATGAGTTATCAGAAAAGGGCATGATACCGACCTTTTTGTGTTTAACAGGCTTATTAGTGACTCGTTGGATTTATTCCGGTCATTTTCCACTAAGTGATTTATACGAATCATTAATCTTTCTTTCGTGGAGTTTCTCCCTTATTCATATAGTCGCCTATTTCAAAAAAAATAAAAATCTAAGCGCAATAACCGCCTCGAGTACTATTTTTACCCAAGGCTTTGCTACTTCAAGTCTTTTAAGTGAAATACAGAAACCTGCAATATTAGTCCCTGCGCTCCAATCTGAGTGGTTAATAATGCACGTAAGTATGATGATATTGAGCTATGCCGCTCTTCTGTGTGGATCATTATTATCCGCTGCACTTCTAGTCTTTACATTTCGAAAGAAAAGGAATCGGTTTTTTAAATCATTTTCATTTAACGAAATCCAATATAGCTATGACAGAAGTACTATTTTAAGAAATACTTCTTTTTTTTCTGGTAAGAATTATTACAAGAGCCAATTAATTCAACAATTGGATTTTTGGAGTTATCGTGTGATTAGTCTAGGATTTCTTTTTTTAACTACGGGTATTATTTCAGGAGCAGTCTGGGCGAATGAAGCGTGGGGATCATATTGGAGTTGGGACCCAAAAGAAATTTGGGCCTTTATTACTTGGATGATATTCGCTATTTATTTACATATTCGAACAAATAAGAATTTCCCAGGTGAAAATTCCGCACTGGTGGCGGCTCTAGGTTTTCTAATAATTTGGATATGCTATTTTGGAGTTAATCTATTAGGAATAGGGTTACATAGTTATGGTTCATTTACATTACCGTCTAGCTAAGGAAGCTTCTTACGAATACAAACTAACTCGAGCTGTCTATAAAAAACTTTGTAACGAACTGCGTGAATCCAGTACCAATGTGTAGTGATTCGCGCGGTTCTCGCAAAGACC